TCATATGATCTCATCTCCTCTTATAGATAGACTAATTATCTTTCTAGATTTTTTTTGTTTCTATGATCATTTTTTTTATTTAATTTATTATATTATATATTTATTCTATTTTTTTTTCTTTTTTTGGAGGATTTCCGATAAAAATGATACTTAACTTAATTCGAATAAGTTACCAAAAAAAAATCTAAAAACTTTCGATTTCGAAACTAAATAAAGAAAAAAAAAGGGGGGTAGGGGGGAAGAAGGTGAGTCACTATGCTAATTCCTCACCTTCAAATCAGTCCTTTCCATGTGTTGTTGTCCGAACGAATAAATAATCGTAGGAGTGAAATCCTAATAGAATTCGAAAAAGCAAGTCCAAGGAAAAAAAATAATATATATTTTTGTATTTTAGGATTAAATTAAACAAAAGGGTTCGCAAATAAAAGCGCTAATGCTACGACCAATCCATAAATTGTTAAAGCTTCCATAAAAGCCAGACTAAGCAATAAAGTACCACGTATTTTTCCCTCTGCCTCGGGTTGTCTCGCGATCCCTTCTACAGCTTGACCTGCAGCAGTACCTTGACCAACCCCGGGTCCAATAGAAGCAAGCCCGACGGCCAATCCAGCAGCAATAACGGAAGCAGCAGAAATAAGTGGATTCATGATAAGTTCCTCGCACCCAACAAAATAAAGAAAAGAAATAGTTAATGATACAATCAACCAACAAACTATGACTTAATTATTCCATCGCTAAGATTTATCCAGTCAAAGTAATTAAGAATTTCAAATTGAAATCAAAAATATTTATTGAACTATCCGAACTACTTCAATAGTTCTTTTTTAGTTTCTATCCGCATGCACGTAGTTTTTGTGAATCCATACGACTTTTCTTACCTTATATTTCCGAACCATTCTGTGAATCCCTATCGAAATTGACTCCAGTAGCGGGGAAAGTTTAGATATAGCTTAAGTTCGTATATAACTAGTTAATATCTAATATCACATATACATGTCTTTCTTCCATACCGTAAACCAATTATTCGCATCTTAGATTCAATCGGATTCGAGAATGATTCTTCGAAACATCCACAAAGAATATTTTTAGGAAAAAAGATCTTTTAGATAGATCTCTTTCCTTTTTTTATTTACAATTCCCTCGTAATCTTTTTTAACACATACTTTTACTATATACACTAAATCATATACTTAACCTTACTTGATTTACATCTTTTTTATTTGGTTGGATTTAGATAAGTTTTTCTATATTTCTTTATTTTATTATGTTCCCTAAGTGGATTATCTTGAGACGTACACACATTGCGGCGGGCTAAGGCTAAGCTAAAAAAAAAGACTATTTCGAAAACTAATCAATGATGACCCTCCATGGATTCGCCTATATAAGCCGCAGCTAAAGTTGCAAAAATAAGAGCTTGAATACCACTTGTAAATAATCCAAGGAACATGACGGGTATAGGAACCACTAAAGGCACTAAAGAAACAAGAACAACAACTACTAATTCATCGGCTAATATATTTCCGAAAAGTCGAAAACTAAGTGATAAGGGTTTTGTGAAATCTTCTAAGATGTTAATCGGTAAAAGGATTGGAGTTGGCTGAACGTATTTACCAAAATAACCTAATCCTTTTTTAGAAAGACCCGCATAGAAATATGCTACTGACGTAAGTAAAGCTAATGCAACGGTAGTATTTATATCATTTGTGGGTGCAGCTAACTCCCCATGAGGTAACTGTATGATTTTCCAAGGTAAAAGAGCCCCTGACCAATTAGAAACAAAAATAAATAGAAACATAGTTCCAATAAAGGGAACCCACGGGCCATATTCTTCTCCAATCTGAGTTTTACTCACGTCTCGAATGAATTCAAAGACATATTCAAAGAAATTCTGACCATCAGTAGGAATGGTTTGGGGATTTCGAGCAGCTAGAATGGCTGAAACTAATAAGATAGCAATTACAACCCAAGAAGTAATAAGTACTTGGGCATGAACTTGGAAACCCCCTATTTGCCAATAGAAATGTTGGCCTACTTCTACAGCAGATATATCGTACAATCTGTTGATGGAACATAATAGAACATTCATATTGCCCTCTGAAAGAAATAGAACTTGAAAAGGAATTATTTTGATTCAACCATCTCTTTTTCGGCTTGTCTACTTAAATTGTATATTCTATTTTGAATACCGATTAATCACATAATACACATAATACACATAATATCGCTGGTTATTTTTATCTTTTTTCGCGATTCGTATAGAAACCGATTCCATAAATCTATGGATTGACTCAAACCAAATAATTTATTTATCTTATTATTAATCAAGAATTTGATATATAGCTAGAACGACCCTCACAAATTGCAAATACTAATTTGTTAAGAATTAATTGGACTGAAGCTACAGAATCATCATTAGCTGGAATCGAAATATCTGCGAGATCCGGGTCACAATCTGTATCGACTAAACAAATCGTTGGAATTCCCAAAGTGATACATTCTC